CACTGGGATCAGTAGGAATGGTGTCACCGAGATCTCACTATATCCGATCTTCTCTTACGACATTTCTTGTCCGATTTCCATGTCGAGTTTTAGGAAGGGTTTTCAAAATCACCGGTATATAAGATGCAAAAAGGATCAATTGAAGGCGCTCCTCAGAAAGGAAATCCTCGAGCTACCAAAAAACCCGGCAAGGCAAAACGTAAAATGGATCGATTTGCATCGAAGTCTATGAATGGAAATTAAGTTTCATCGTTTTTTACGGGGTATTGGCGATAGGCGGGCAGAAAGGGAGGTCCTTTCTTCCCATCCCTTCTAAATAGGTTCATACAAAAAGGTCAAACCCCAGGTCCTTCGACCTTTGCTTCCCGACTGTAGCTACAGTAGCGACTCTCGCGTCCCATGCCTTTACCGGACGTGGATTGAAAAGAATATCTTTCGCCTTCTTGCTTTCTCGCTTTGGATAAATCACTAAGTGATATATACCTTCTTTTCTCCTCTATTGCTTCAAAGATAGGACAAGAGAAGACAAATGGTATGAGAAGTGCCTATTCACATAGTAGAAGAAGATATGCGTTACACTAAGCTTGACAGGACTTTCTGGCTTTGTAAAAGCGAGGCCTGTTGTAGTGCCTATAGAAAATGGGCTGGAAAAGACTCGTTCCTTCACTCACTAGAATGCTTTCAAGTATTCAAATAAGATTCCATTTTATTTATTCTATTCTTTCTTTACAAAAGGATTTCATCATTCTATTTGCGATGACGATCTTCTTTCTGCCGAACCTGTTCCTGCGACATGTGATCATTCCGATTACTAACACAATTACACACACGTGTGCGCCGCGCCCGGATGCAATGCCAATTACAAAGCTTCCTTTGGTTTTTTTTGCATTAATGAGAAAGCGGATATCGAACAAGAGCGGAGATGAAAGCCGCCCGATATTCATGGTGGCCAACCACAACAAACGGGTAAATAGAATAGTATGGCAGGCCCATAGATAGATGTTCGCAGCCCCCCCTGCCCGCTAAAAGCATTTTCCAGCGGCAATACGCCTCTTCCAGATCAGCATGCCGCCCTTTCTCTTCATCTTCTTAGTAGGCCCCGCGGGGAATAGCCATTATCATAGGCTTCGGCGAGCGATTTTTTGATGGTTGATGGAATAAGTGATCGACTTCGACTTAGCGGTGCACACCCGACCTCTTTTTTTTAATACACTCCCAAAGAGTCTTATTAAGCTATAAGAAGATATCTTCAAGGGCATGTAAGCGCCCGGAAAGGAAGATTGCTGATAGAGCTGGCTAACTCTCATTTCGTTTAAAGATCGATTTATTGAGGCGCCCGGGAATCTTTTTTTTTTTAAAGGATCGGCTCACGCCTTACTGAAAGAAGAAAACACGGAATACGAAGGCAATCTCTAAAGCTACCCCCTACAATTCATCACAAAACTCGACTTTCCAATCCGCTCATTTAGAGCATAACTTCCTTTGAATTCATTCAGTTCTTCTCTTATGAAATAAGGAAAGCACTAAGCACTCTAATCCCGCCTAAAGCGCCGAAGCTACAGCTACAACTGTGTATCGACCAACCTGGGACTCATCTTGGAAAAAGTCCTGTTAAAGAAAGGATTCTATCTCCACCAAAGGGGGACTATGAAAATGGATCTATTGAGGTATAACTGCTCCTTAGCCAAAAGAGATTCGCCAAAGACCAGGAGATCTCTGCCTGCTCCTGATAAGCATATAGGCGGGGAAAAACCGGCATGGGGCTGCTTATGAAAGGAATGTGCCCGAAAGAACGGATGGGCGGGCTGCTCCGTATGTCCTCGGCAAAGGCACGAATAGACCAAAGGAAGAGTTCATGTTAGAAGACAGAGAAGGGAATTCTTGAGTCAGTCAGTCTATCTCAACGTGAGACTAATAGATGTTTGTAGAGCTATAGTGCAAAAGAGAAGAAAGCTATCGGCGTGCAGAAAGACTTTGAAGACAGCTGGTGACCTTGGCAGATTGAAAAGTTGTCGGTGACATTCCTTTGTTTACGAAATATTGTATGCGAAGAAGATAGGACTTCTGCTCTAAATGAGCTGAGTAGATTGATGACAGAACAGAGTACGCTATTTGTCAAAGAAAGTTCTTTTTGCCAGTCGTTACAAGTCGATCTAAATAGGCATTCTTTTAGTTAGAATATTAGGAGATTGAAGATTGAGAAATCTTTCTCGAGCAGGTAGAATTATCCACTATAAAAAGAAATAGAAAGTCCTTATGGAAGATCGATTTACCCAGAATCCGTCGTAGCCTATGCCTTCGTCTTTCGATGATCAGACCTAACAGCCTAATTCCGATCAAAGGATAAATTCCCCCAGAAAGGGTAGAGCCTTAGTTACCCGCAGGTCATAAGCTGGTAACCAGTGGAAGAGAACTTTCAGGTGAAAGACCCTCACTCGAACTCAGAAAGACATTGGCTTTACTCCCGGAATGAAAGAGCGAGGGGAAGATCTCTGAATATAAGGAATTCCATCCCGGATTGGTACTTTATATAAAACAAAGTGGCTTGCTATCCCAGCGCTTCTATCCTTAGTTTTCGTGTCTAGCTTGCTTGCTCACTCACTTCTATAACTGATCTAACTAGAAATAAAATATCTAACTGGTCCTAGAAAAAGTATGAACCTACTGGCTGAAAGGGCACTCTCCATGGCTAGAATAGGGAAGGACAAGATTAGGATGAATGGACTTAAAGTATATGGATGGCAACTAGCCCTCTTACTATATATGAGTAAGCAAAGACTGGCCCTCGATCGACCTATGATATCATAGAAGAATATAGTGTAATATATGGGGCCTGGCATAGTACTCCCTTAAGTTAGGCCCTTTCCCTGTTAGCACCGAATCGAAAGCATTCAACCGAACTTCCACGGAAACTTAATGAACTCTTAGGACCGATGGAAGACTGACAAAAAAAGAAGCATTCAAGAGAAGGTACGTCTGAAAAAAGGAGCTTCGAGAGGAGTTTACTTATGGACGGAATAGAAGACAAGAAAGGGAAGTTCTATCGTGAACGTGAAATGAGACAGCAATAGAGCGAAGACTTGAAGGCTTAGAGCCAATGGATCACTCACGGACATTGAAATTCCTAACTCATGGGACAGGGCCAGTTAGACCAGCATCCACTGAGGGAAGAAAGTCATTCCTTGATGTGAGGCAGGCTTCAGCACTTTCGGCGAGCTCTTATTCTCAAAAGACTATATACCTACCTTCCAAACTTTAGGGTCAAAAAGACTGCCCTCCTCTTTCTGGGACCCCTATCCTTGGGAAATATGTTACCTAGAGCCTTGACTCTATCACGTTTGAGAATAGTGTGGACCTAAATCAAAAAACAACGATAGAGAAGGGATAGACGGAAAACTTTGAAAGAGATATTATTAGAGCACAGCAAAATATTAAGAGAAATATAATGTTACCTTTTGCTATGAAAACATTTAATGCTGTGAAGCATATGCCTAGTGTACCAACAGATAGAGGTGATAAAAGAAGAATTTTGGAATATCATACATTCCAAATGAGAGAGGTGCGTTGATAGGACGATCTAGTCCGAGAGTGAGTAGCTTCATTCCAAGTTTCAGAGGTTTAAGTAGTAGGAAGAACCCTATTGTTCCGCCTAAAATGGTAGTATCGCCGTGGCAGCAGCCATGCCTTCCCGTTATACAACATAGTTCGTCCTCGCTGAGATTCAGATCCCCGGATCGTGGATTGAAAGGACTCTTGGTGAGTGAACCTTTGGATCTTAGCCTAAGAACGAGTCCTTTGCTACGGATAGATAGCCTAATGCATGCCAGAGAAATAGCACAGCTACTTATGCCTTTGTTAATCTTAGGAATAGCAGCTATTTACTCGACCAAAACAGGTGACGTGACTGCTGTATTCGACCCATTGAAACTGACACATGTGACAGAAGGAGAACCACCAGAAAGCACGGATCCGCTTACAGGAGCTTCAGAGGGAGAAGAGGAAGGTCTAAATAAAAGAAAGGCTATTCTACTTGGATGTTGGATGTTGACTCTTGCAATCACAGCTGCTGCAGCTATTAATAAATAGAATAATTCAAAATACAATGATTCAACTCATTTCTATTTCCCCTTTTTTCTAAGTTAATGACTGGTCTTCCTCTGATACGAAAATATCCGACTTCGAATCATAGTACTCCTACTCCTTCCAATTCTTTTCGAAGAAGTCAACGCCCTGTCTGGGTAAAGCGAAAACCTTATCACAAGGATACTTAGCAGTATATCAATTCGGAAATACTATTAAAGTGAACGTACTCGGGTTTGGGCAAAGCAAGCAGACCCGATTCATTAATTGGAATTGATAAGTCTAATGCATAATACACCCCCCGAATTCCCTCTATTAGTCCATAATTCGAGCTCATGCTGGTTTTCTATCTATTCATTCAATTCTCCTTGGATTCCTTATGTAGCAAATCAAAGTAAACTTCCATTCCGAATGGATAGTCGCTTTGTTCGATCTCCGGAAAGAGGTGGACTGATAAATCTATTCACTTCTTCTTCTCGAATAAAGGGATTTGGAATAAGGGAGGCGCTGCATTATTCGTATTGTAGAGATCTTCGATTCGTTTTACTTTTCTGCGGCATGCTAGGATTTGGAATCTGGTGGGCTTTGTCACCTGACCCTCTTCTTTAGAATCCTTTAGTTATTTGCTCTTCACCGAATCCAGATCTTCTTTGTCAGGTTTCTAGGGATACCTATTCTCTAGATCTTTATTCATATCTTATGTCTGCTGAAAAGACCACCTCTTTAGTTCGGTGGGAAGGGTGCTGGCATGATAAGGGTAAGGGGAGGGGCGATAGAGTAAAACCGTGAAATGAATCTATAAAGCGGAAAGCTTTAATACGCGATATATCCCGGGTGATATCTGCCAGCCCACGACAATTGCCTCTATAAATGATTTTATATGTCGATCCATCCCTCAAAGTCCACTCTTCTAGTCGGATATCTGCATACCATGCAACCTGACACCTTCCTTCCTGTACAAATCAAAAAATCCTTTACTGTAAACTTAGCTCTTTCTTGTTCAAGTGTAGCTACCTTTATTAATAGGATAACCTTCTATTTAATAGGTAGAGTTGCTACCACGTAGTGTCAGTCAATCTATTTGTCCCACGTTTTCTTTCTCTTCCTTCCAATGCCTATGCAAAGCAGCTGCGTTCTTCCTTACGGCCGGAAGAGGATTAGGCCGGGTTGATCCGCTCCCCCGCACATTGATGTTTATAGCGGACGACCCCTTAGCAGCCGCCCACCTAAGATTGCTGAAGCCAGCTCTCGTCGATTTAGGCTTAACACATGCAATTTCTTCAACTCCTGCGTACAGCGCCTCTGTTTTCTTGCCTCTGTCGGGAAGGAAGCTCTTCCCACCGATGCCGAGCAAGAGCTACACCTATTAATTTAATACGGAAAAAGAAAGTCAGAGTCAAGAAAGAGCTAAGGAACTTCTTCTCAGTGTAGAGAGAGAAGATTTTAAGGTTTTTGTACACGTAGAGATTCAATATGGCATTCAGTAAGAAGTTTTTAGGGGAGATCTTCTATACTTTCGGTTTCCTCCGACCTTGGCTTTAGCCTTTTCTTTTGCGTCTTTGATCTATGTGCCACTACTTTGCTGTCTCGAATCAATAGGATCTCTCTACTCGTGCTTGTCAAGCCTCCTAAAGGCGAACAGCGCTTAGACTCTTCGGCCGCCTAGCCTCATATCATACAAATAGAGCAAGAGGTGACGGAGCTGCCTACTATGCTTTTACAGTAGGATTGCTGCTTAGTCTCCTATTTGTTTAGCTAAGTAGAGGAAAGAAAAAGCCCTTTCTTGGTTCTTTTGATCTTCTATATGAGATTCCGTCGTCTCTCGAGAAAGCCATAACAATAGGCTCAAAGGTAACAGGCGACAGGTAGATCTAAGCTATGCAGAACCGTAACTCTGGATTCTCCTGTGCTGCCGCTGGTAGCATAGTAGGGCAAGTCAAAGTCACTAAAGAAAAACGTGTTTTTCAACACCCCCGACGATAGATATGACCTCATAAATCTAACTCGCGTTAAACCGCTTTATTTCGCCCATATTTACTGATTTAAAGCACGCCTTTAAATGAATCCTCCCACTTTTCTTTTGCTGGGGCGGGCAATCCCTAGTCTTCAAGCCTTGTCTTCTACATCTTATTAGCCCTCGGCTAGTTCGGAATGGCTGACCTACCTTACTATAGGGGGGTCGGTATCTCCAGATGAGGCGGGGCTGGCTATTTTGGAAACGGAAGTAGTGTTCCGAGGCGGGGCGCCACGGGGTAGGATACTTTGGTTCGGTGGGTGTGCCCGTTTCCTCCCTAAGTATAAGTAGAGGTTCGACTGCAAAGATCCTAACCCGCCGAGCGCAATTCTTATATAGGGCATATGGAAATCTAGGGAAAGATTAGAGTGAAACCCCGGGCTGCTGTAAAATTGGGTGAAACCAAACCGTTCTAACGAGAGCACAATCCAATAACAGATGATCAAGAGATTCCGATGCGCTGTAGCAAAAAGAAAAGACTGAAGGACCAATAATACCGCGAGTCTGCAACGCATCCGAGCTAGGGAGGCGGTCATGAATCGCCCGCCAGAGAACAAAGGACCATCGTTGGGGAAGAAAGCCCAAATCAAGCCACCCCTGCAATACATAGATCGCTGCCCGATCCAGCACCTTCGCTTTGTTCTCTTTCACCCCCGCACTCTTCGTTCCCTTGATGCGGGTTCTCAACTCCTTCTTCGCCCCTTGACGGAATGCTCCCGATGGGCTGCGCCTTTCTCTGTTTCTGATCTTGCCACTCTGTTGGGAATCTCTCTTTGCTTGTTCTTGACCGGATAGATCTATTTTGTGTTCGTGCTGGCTCCCGCATAGATATAGAAAGGGGTGGGCGGCACTGATCTTTCTAATCCTTTAATCCGAGTTGGAAGAATGCGGAAGTGAATCAATGTTCGAAGCAAAGCGATCAAAGCATTTTGATCTCCTGCTAATGCAAGGAAAATGGGATCTTAAAACCATATTATTATATGCAATATTCTTTCTTATTGTACAAAAGGATTTATTAAGACCCAGCTTATTCGTTCAGGAGATATCGTTCAAGGAGACACGAGATCTCATAATAAATCTCTGACGTCTAAAACTCCCCTTCCTTTCTTGGTTGGACCACTAAAATCAAAGTCTATCTGTTCCAATACACCCTACTTCGTTCGGTCTCCACCCTCGGAAACAACAGGATATCCCTCAGAAAGAGGCCGATCGCCCCAGCGCATCTTCGTAAGCTACTCAATTCACGCTTCCCCCATATTGATTCTCCCTCTCGCATCGGTTCTGCATCAGATGATGAGCCCATGCGAAAACTTTTTCTTTGATTTTATTGCCGCCCGATAGGTAAGTCGAAAGCCTACCAACGCATAACGCATAAAATAAAGGTTCCGATTCGAGCGAGAGCTCAAACGGGGGAGGCGAGAAGATCTTGATCGAAAGCTCCACTGTTCTGAATAGTGAGAAAGACTTTTCAAAATTCGATCAAATCGATCGATAATCTCATCATCTCTTAGGTGGGCCAACCGACCGAGTTGGGCTGGGCGTCCATGTCACCTTTCTCTAGCCAAGAATCCCATTATTGATCGAATCGGGGCGGATCCAATTCATTGGCAAATTAAAAATCTATCGTATTAAGACTCAGAAAAAAACCTAGACTAGAAAAGAGGAAGAGTCACTAAGACAAGAGCTAGGTAAGCAAGAAGGAGAGGCTAGAAAAGGGGCTCTCTATCTCTAGGAAGATTGTGTCCAAGATCTGGTAATCTAAGCCTTGCTTCTTCTGGTCGGCTCGTATTAGCCTGTGCTTTATTACAGGTAGTCATTCCCCCGTTCCTTTAGTCTTTTCAAGGGTACTTGAATCAACATGAAACTATTCTATTCTATATTATGTCTTTCTTTCTGTTCTGAAGGGCTTGCGGTTCATTACACCAAAGGCTTTCAGTGAACTATTGAAGCTATCGAGAGAGTACCAAATGCTGACGGTGACGAAGCTACTTTCGGTGGACGCAGAGCCAACGAGTTCAGTCGAACAGCATAACGAGTCTAAGGTTACAGAAGCCTTTGCGAACTTTGTTTGATAGGCATAGCATTGCAAGCAAATAGCTTAGCCCTTCTTTCTATTAGAGTCGCGAGCTTGTTGTAGTCGGTCCTAATAAAGTAAAGGGATAACCTTGCTGCTTACTTGCTATATCCCCGCGTCCTTGCACGGCTCGTTCTTCGAGCCCTGCTTCTCCCTTCCCCCTCCTATCCCCGTTCCTACCGTCCAAAACAGGCCTATGGAGTATAGCCAAGTGGTAAGGCATCGGTTTTTGGTACCGGCATGCAAAGGTTCGAATCCTTTTACTCCAGATTATGAACACCCGATCAGATCTGTCAAGAAGGAGCTGACGACTACAGGGGAAGCGGCTGACTGCAGTCCCTGAGCCCAGCTTGTAGCAAGAAAAAAGTCTGACTTGAACCTACTTTGCTAAGAGAAGAGAGAGAAGGGAAAGACAGACGGCAGAAAGAAATCCTTCCAACCGGCGGAATTGAACACAAGACTGACTTTGGCGTATGTATGGATTAGTTGCCAAGAACAGACTTTATCATGGATAGTTTTGTCCTGGAAAGACTTTTGACTATGGAAGGAAGGAAGGGATTTCTTTATATAGGAATGAGAGCCATAAGGACTAGTATAGAACTCCATGGGTTTAGCACTAGAACTAGATGAAGGGGAACGGAACTAGCACTTATAGGGGGAATGGAATAGGAATGCGGGATTACTAAAGGGGATAGCTGGGGCCTTTTCAAATCACACTCGGGGAACACACAGGGGACTTAGACTATTGAGAAGGTTGACTAGGGATCTTTCTTTCCCATCAGGGAAATTATAATCATAAGCCAGTTAGGAAGGAAATACACTGACTAGAACTATTTATTACCCCTACAAGGAGCTGGTCCAAGCCTTCCTTTCGTGCTCGCTTTCGTTTGCTTTACTTGGATAGGAATGTCTATGCTTCTCTGTTTCAGTTGGAGGATAGAGAATAGATGCCATCTGAGCGAATCTAGTGAAAACGGATTCTATGACCGAAATACATCATCCATGGTATTAGCTCCCCGGTCCTTCAGAGGTCGTATCGTATGCTCCTTCTCGGTCTTATACCAGTTCGTTCATCTCAGATCTTAGACTTTAATAACCTAGCTTTTTCACTGCCGTATCGCACCCGGTAATACAGAGAATCCGCCTTATGTGGGTAAAGGACAAGTCACTCTCTTTCCACAGCTTATGATGTGGTACCGGACTCCATATTAACACCATTACTAGCCGCTCCACTGCTCAAGGCATACCGGTAACAGGCTGATTCGGTCTCCCACCAAGCGTTGATTCCATAGTCATTCCCCGAAAAGGTAGGATCTCTTGCTATTGACCCATCTCTTTCTTCTCAAGTACGGATTGGATTCCATCTGAACCCTAAGACTCCACTGGGGTAGGAAGAAGCCGAGTGAGCCGTACACACGTCGCAAAGCCACAAGTCTGGCAAGAGCCGGGCCTATTCACCCGCTGTCGAGCCATCCATGCCGATCCGCTAGATCTACTTTATTCTTCAACTGATTTACACCACTTGAGATTGGTTTGATGTTCCGTGTAACGGTCTCCCCTGAAGAAGAAAGGGCTTCTCCGTCCACTACTGTGCCAAAAAGGGGGAAAAGAAAACTAGAAGTCGGATGCCACAACTGAGGTTGAGGTTATTAGCTCTACTAATAGATAATAGATTGCATTGAGCGAGCCGAAGCTCCGACATCGAGAAAACGAGCTGGTCGCCTCTCACACGGAGGAAGAGTACCGTTGGGAAAGAAGAAAAGGAATCCACCCGCCCCTTCTTAAGCTTAAGACCCTGGAGCACCCTAGCGCCTTCGGTTGCCTTATCCTCTCTTTATGGCGAAAGAGCGGTCAGTTCGGTTCGGAGGAAGTTCTATTGATAGATCCAACAAGGCCAATCAAGTAACGAATCCCTTCTTTGCATCATGCTTGCCCCCCACCAATAAACAACCCGGAACCATGGGAAAGAATCTTAGAGTCGCTAACGATTGTGTATGCTCCCCAGAGCAGGCCTTTCCCCGGGCTATTCGTGCTAATGCTACTGCCGAGTAAACACACACTACTGTTGAGTCCAGAAATAGCATAAGAAAAGACAAAAATCCATCAAGTTTTCTTCGCTTTCATCAACGGGCACTCTTTCAAGCAGACAGACTTTGATTAAAGAATGGATTTGAAAGGCACTCTCTTCTATGGAAGAATGGCACAACAACTGATCCGAATAAGCCACTCCGTGTCCCAGGGGTTAACATGAAGGAAAGGCGCCATTTCTCACTTGATTGAAGACAGAAGGAAAAGCAAACCATAAGGTGCAAGCAAAGGCAGCAAGCATACATACGGTCTCTACCCGGACCATTCGAAACTTTCGCTAGAGAACAAAGAAAGCAAGAAATATGGTATAGTAAACAAAGGAAGAGACTGGTTGGAATAGAGTAGGTATTGAATTTATTTCCCCAGTTGTTTAGTCGTCGAGACTGGTATAGTGGTTTTACCCCAAATAAGGGACTTAACGAGGGTCCGCTCAAGTCAAGTTCACCTCTGAGAGAGACCGGCCAGCATACGCCTTATTTCTTTTGTATACCGGGCCAAAGGTCTTAGAAAAAGAGACTGGCAGGAGGTTTTCCTCGCTAACGGGCACGTAACTCTAATTTCACAGATACATTTCCACGTTCGGATTCGTGTTACACCACAATTCCCTAGAAAGTATGCCCCGGTTTCACGCCGCACGCTGGCACGCACGTAACCCTCTTCTTCACCGGCTATGATCGTTGGTTCTTTTCGCACCGTAGGTTCGCCTGCAACTGAAAACATGTAGGCCCTAGGAAAACATTCGGTCAAGTCAAGCCTTCTTCGCCCTATTCGTCAGGCACTTCGGTGACAGACGGTTCTATAAACTCTTTCTGCAAATATAGCTTTGCCATAGCTCTTCCGTCAACAGTGCACAGGGAAAATAGCGTATATAAGCGCTACCCAAAAGCGTTACAGCCCCAGTGACGATCCAGTATCGGTTCGGTATTATGTCCGTCCTCCCTTTGCGCAGGCTGTCCCCATGGTTACGATATTCTTCTGGTTCATCAATTCCCCTCGCAAACATTTCACTAACGGCTGTGTGTATGACATCCCAGTGATATCCAACAAAACCAAGAGCTGAAAGCGCTGTTCACATTTCTTGCTTTTGTTTTGGGAGTCTTTACCCAGCCCTCTCTGCTTTGGAAACCTCTTTCAGCTAAATACATGGACATGCCCCGTTGTCTATCAACCCTCCTTTGATAATCCATTTTGGTTGAAAGAAAACAGGCAAAGGGCCTTCGACCTAGGAAAGCGCTATTTTATCAAAATCACATGAGGGGATACCCTAAACGATCGAAATAAGCAAGATTTTGCCTTCTCTCTCTATTCCCGTCCCTATATTCATATATTCATATTCTCTTCTTTCTGATGCTTTTAAGCCACGTTCCCGATACCCTCATGACAAGATGCCCTTAGCGTGGTAACTCGAGCGAAACCACTTTCTTTGGCCATCTAATTTCTACTCTTTATCTCTCTTCCAGTCTCATATTATGGTTATTTATCCTCTATTAGTATATTCTATCTTCTCTACGCTTGGGTTCCAACTAATATTATAAGAGAATCCGTTCTCATCTCATTCCCCGCCTAAGGGGCATATCCGCGTATGGTTTTAACTTGAAGTTCCAAGGCGGAAACCTCTGTTGCTAAGCTAATGAAAGTGAAGCTAAGTCAAGGAGTTCCGTTTTTATTCATAGCAGAGTGAATCTATGATTTATTCTTTTTCTTTATATCCCTATCTTGAATCTTGGATTCATGCCCCCACTTTAGTTTAGGTTTGGCGAATCATCAACAGTCCTACTAAGCCCACATGGATCCCATATATTGTGTTATATCTCATTACAGGCGCTTTATCTATGATAGCACAGTCTCGGAAGTGGAACTTGTATTTCCAAACAGGGCCATAGCCGCCAGTTTCACCTCACACCGCAATCGGGGTGGGAGACCGAAAGTCCTTCCTTTTCCACCTCTGCACCAAGGGCTTTCCTTTCGGGGAATGTTTCCGAACGGGTAATACACCACCCTAACCAGTATAGACTACCAGGGAAGTAGCAGTCACCCTATTATACGTTAACAGGTAAAAAGCAGCTACCCATCTAACCTGCTTGCCTTGGGACCTCGTTTAGCATTTAGCTTCAACTGCGCCGCTATCAAAGTGCATTGTCCTTTTTCTAACCGCTTCTTCGTCGGAAGACCACGATGGGTCCCGCCCTGTTTTGTGTACAGATAGACTCGCCGCCATGTCTATTCCTTGCTGGGTTAAGGAAGAATGCTTGTTCTTTTTTGTCCATGATCTGTTTCTAGGCAGTGAATGCACGGCCCGAATGCGCTTTTGATTGTCATGGTAGACGCGGGGGCATGGGATTCCTTGGCCGTGGTAGGAATACGATTGGTTCTTGTCATAATTGCCGCAAGTCAGAATATTAGTGATTGCAGGAAGTCAGCATGAGAAAGAATCAAATGAGTCTATTGACGTCCGGATTAACAGACGTGTCTCGTTGTAAGGTTCCTACTCGATCTTTCGGATCTTGTTACGTAAGGAAAAGCTCTCTCCGCCGGTTTCCATTCCTTTCGTTCTTTTCTTAGCACGAGCAGCGTGCTGTACTATTTTTAAAAATCGGACGGATATTCGGGAGTCGTCGTATAAGCATATAAGTCATTTAAATAGAAATCAAAATGTAGAGGACTCTTTTGCCTTGCAGGAGCACTCGGAAGTAGTTGTTTAAGTCGGAGCCCGAAGTGAAAATAGAGTTCGAAAGTCGGTGTTGCGTACCACACGAAGGTACATTCCACCAGACTCGGCCTCTTGACTTGCTAGTTGGAAATCAGGTGTGCTATAGTTTCGACTTCCAGCGGCTACCGACGGGTGGTCTTTAGTCTTGCTCTTTGAAACTATGGTATGCTTGTTCGATAGGTCGTTCGCGTCTAGCGCGGTTCATTCTGGGGACTCAAATCTTTTAGGTACCCTGGTTAAAGCGGCCCGGACTTGCGGTTTCATTCTATTACCCGCTTAGCCAATAGGTAAGCTCCGACACAAGTTTCTTTCGTTAGGCGGTCAGCGATTACTAGTAAGACTCTGTTGAACAGGCTTACTACTAGTGCATAATTTTCCAAAATTCTGTGCCACTTTACTGCCTTTAGAGTAATTAACTTGTCAAAGAGCGCACGATGGAAATCCATGTCAAACTATGACTTAGCTATCCACGCCTCGTTTTGACGAGACGCGAAGGGACCTAATGATATGCCTTAAACTCGAGGGACATCCTTCCTGGCCAAAGAATCACTATTTCGATTGAAGCTCTGCCGCGGCGACCCAATTCGAATATACAGATAAGCGAGAATGCCCTTTCTGACACGGCTGCGTCCTCACGAATGCCAAACTTCGTAGCTCAGCTCATCTGGGATGACCAAGCTCCAGGGAGGTTTTCTTGATGACATGGCGGGCTCCAAGCTACACCCTTCTCTGCTACCAAATCATAGATCTTCCAGAGAAGACCAAAGCGAATGAGCTCACTCGATTCGCGTCTCATAGACTGATGCAGAAAAGAAGTCACTTAAGGAAAGATCCGGTGAATTCGCGACATTAGCCAGCCGCTTAGATACTAAACCCTAATAGCCAATTGCAACCCTAGCTGCCAAAGACTTGCGAATACTAATGTTCTTTGGTACCCTGCTAAGGCTAAGGGTGGGTCAATCCTACTAAGAACCATGCTAAGGCTTCGGGCGAGCAAATGAACTAATGGGTGAACTGCTTGCGGGGAAGACCCGCCATAAAACTAGATAAAGAAAGATAGAACACTAGCAATACTGGGGAATTTCCCTGATAGACAGGTAACTAAAAATCTGAGTCGGGAGGGAAGGCTAGTAAGACCTCCAGCAAAGGAAAAAGAGAGAACTAAACCCCCTCTAAAGGTAGCGGTGGTTTCATTCAGGAGTGGATTTATTTCGGGGAAAGATTCGATCCGATGAGAGAGAAGAGCGGAACTACTTTTTCCAGGCCACCTACATCTGATCCATCTGGAGGGTACGGAACCAATACGAGCAAGCAATCAATGCCTCTCTGGAACCTGATCTAACTGTCAATCCGGAACCGGGGGAACGTAGCACTCCCTTTCTATTATCCATGGAGTATTCCCCAGCCCGTTCCAGGCCCAGGCTTCGGCGCTTGACTAAACCAATCTATCAACCTTAATGCCCTGCCTTTCCGTAGTCCACTTCACTAATCAATGGAAGAGTCAGCAAGGCAAGCATAAACTTCTGCTTCCGCCTAAGCCGTGCTTGCTACTCTATGCTTTCTAACCCCACTAGAAGAGGAAGCAACCTTTGATCCTAAGAAAGATTACAGTTCAAGCATTTTTCATAAGAAAGAAACTAGTGCTCGCTTTGAGCTTTGATTTGATAGGAATTTCTCTGCACTTCGCCCTGCCTGGATTCTGCCCTAACTTCACTCCGCCTTCTTATTCGGTGCGGTCTTCTTCCTTTATTTCTTCTTCTGCCTGTCAAGCAAGCGCCCCTATTCATAGAAGATATTCTATATAATTTATATTCCTATTGCCTGAAGTGAGCTACAAGACGTATACGGATACTTGCTTGCCTTCTTCTCTGACATCAAACTATTAGAAGACTTCCTTCCACAAAGGTGGTGATAGAATCTCCTATCTTTATGAATCTCGTATATAGTGATCAAGTAGAAGCATCCATGCTTTCAGAGGCTATAAGTAGGCCCTTTGCTAATGCTATAGGGGCTGCTTGCCTTTATACGGCTTGACAAGTGAAAGCAAACCAAGAGATCCGGCTAAACACATTGACTATTGATTTATCCCTTTTTCAGGACCTATTCTAAATGTAACCGGGTATCTGCCTATCTATCCTCACCCATCCACTCCTTGCGGAGTTGGGCTTCGGTCCCACCCAAACCTTTTAGGATGCGAAATAGGCCCCTTATCACCGGGAAGTAACGACTTTGCGCCCTTCTTCCTTTAAAGGAGATTCGAGAAAAGATGGAATAGGAAGACGTGTTTCCAGAACGAGCAAGATCAAACTTAATAAGGGGAAGTTAGCAAAGTTAGACAAGATGGGAATGAGCATAGGAACATGTATTGATGTACCAGATTGGCTAATGCTCCCAGGTTGATGCGATGTATTCCACCAGTTGACCGAATACTTTATTATGGGTATATCGATCGGTCCAGCACGGATTGAAATGGGAGCCAGTTCAACAGAAAGCCTTTGAAAACACCGCGCGCCCAGGTAAATAAGGAACGAGATGAATACAGAGGTTAAACGAGCATCCCAGACCCAAAAGGTGCCCCACATAGGTCTTCCCCGAAAGCCCCCAGTCACTAAGGTAAACAACGTAGAAAGAGCACCCATTTCTGTACCGGTTCCGGAAGAGCGAAGAAAGAGGGGATGTTTTGTTAATAGGAAGGCGAAGGCGCTTACGGCCGTAGCGAGGTAAACAAGAATACTCATCCGAGCCACAGGAACATGTACATGGGGAATACGAGAATTTCCACCCTGTTGAAGATCTAGTGGTGCTACTAGCAGGCTTAGATGAATGGCCATCGCTGTTAAGAAGAGCCAAGACCCAATGATAAGTCGCGCGTAGCTCCCGGTCTTTGACATCATAAAATAAGGTTGTAATAAAGAAAGAGAAAGGGGGCTAGGGACCCTTCTATCGGTATCGGGCGTTTGGCTTCCTGAGCTGGCAGGCCCCTGTCGGGGAACGCCCGTACATGAACGTGAACGATCCTCATGCTTTTCATTCTTTCTCTTCGTGTTCTTTATGCGCCAAAATAGACAGATAATAGCTATGACTGAGATACAGATACAGATTATGAGAACCATCAATGGGAGAATAGAGAATTGATCAAGGGGGCTTTCGCCTCCGCCTAGAGATAGAATATACCTATACCAATAAAGAACCCAAGTCTCGTACAATCGACATATAGCAAGGGGGCTAGGGGGCGCTTCGCCGAAAGTAGGAATATACCAATTATTAGAATAATAATTAAACAAATTCCCGTACTCTCGATTAAGCATAAACTCTAGCTTAGCCGCGAGTAATTCCGCAGGAGTTTGGTCCAATTCCCCTTGGAGGAAGCGGATATAGTGTGGTTGAAGGGTCCCACCGAAAAAATCATAACGTAAATTAATCAAGAGATGGTTTAAATGTGTTAACTTGCAGATGGTGAGGGGGTCTTCAATGTAACCTGGGATGTGAACGGAATAGAAGTCAGCAGGGTAGGCTAGAGAGTTTACCATATCTTGCGGTATCCTATTAATATTAAAAAGAGTCGGTATCCCCCTAACCCCACAAGGTATCCCCTGAAGAACTTCTTGCCCTGCCGATCCAAACGCTCCGGATGGATCAATCATAGAACTATGGTTGGATGCTGAAACTCCTGTTGATAGAGCTATACTTTTTCCTTTCATACTTTTCTCTTTTCTCTCGTGAGAACTCTTGCTCCCCCATAAAAAGGGAAGACTTGCTCATTTAGGCCTTGGTTTTTCCAAGGAAGATCTCGTCAGCAGAATAGCGACTTTCGAAGCCTTTTTGAGGGCATGAATAGATCTCCTCGCTTGCAGTAGGTGCCCGAAGTGCGCGCTGGTGTTCGGTGGAGTTCGAAAGGTCCGGAAAGCTAGATATTGGAAAGCCACATGATAGACTTTTTCTTGAAACAACCGCCATTGTATTTGTATGGTGTAAACCTACTAAGCACCCTAATCGGCCACCTAGAAAAGATGATCGTTTTGGCTAATCATATACCACGGGAAAGACATTGGCTAGTATCGGTACTGCAGGGCTAGTCATGAGAGAATCTATCTATGGAAGGCGCTAGGTGATCTCAGCCGTGGGATTTCATTGATGTAAATCAGTCATGGGGAAGGGAAGCTACGACCGGCATAGCAGCAAGACCAGTATCGGGCTTTCTCTCGTGATACACTTTCTAAATCGATATTTGTCATGGAATGGATTCAATGTTCATTCGACCAGAAAGTCTTCCACCCTCTACTTTTCACTATATACGTGATTCTTCAAAGATCGGATTTGAAATAAACTTCAGGAACTAGTCAATGTCTGTCTTGACTGCTATCTGATTGCTTAGCTTTCACTTCTCAACAGAGAGTCAATATGGTGGCTGAAGTCTTTGATCAGCAGGGCGATGCCCAGTACTAACCAATTCTATTCCGGGGGAAGCTCTTAAGAAACGAAGCAGACACGGCTTGCAGATCTCGGGTAGGTTGTCTCGATGAGAGAATGTCCTTGCTATCTCCTATAGATATTTCGTGCCCAGGATTGAACTACATTGGCTAATCTTCGATTGAAGAAAAGGCAGGATCAGATACTCATGTATAGGGGCGTAAGGTGGTGTCAGGACGAAGGTTTTTAGCAAATGCAATCTTCTCAAAGGGGGATGTCTCTTTAGCTGCTTCTGTCCGAGCTTTCTCTAATCGACGAAGAGGAAAGGAGGCTGGGCAAGATGTACTTAAGTACCACTTCCTCTCTTATGTAATTTGTTGACGCTCAGAGGGCTTCGCCAAGCCTCAAGAGACTATTCCACCAGGACTAGAACTGCTTCGACTGGAGTTGCAGCCGGCCTGACCTAAGGAAGCCTTTCTCCTTTCTGGTGTGAGACGGGCTCTCGAGGGGATTGGGTGATCGGGACTTCGAGGTTGTGAATCTATCGATTTCTTTCACAAAGTCAATCCTTCCTGTGCTTCGCCTCTATCCGGCAGTAAGATATGGAATTTTCCAAATAGGATCTCCTTCTTTAGCTTTAGCCAGGGGTTTCCGTCGATACGGAGTTTCCGCTTTCCAGTGTTAGAGGAACCTCTGCTTTCCCTTTTATATTCTTTATTAAAGAGTCCGAGTCTCCACTTGAATTGATGTCGGATTCTGATCCCTTTCTTTGAAGCTTGGTTGTTAACCAGACCCTTTATTCAAGTCTGACGGTGGTGGTTTAATAGGTTTCGATGATGGTGGTTGCGGAGGAGAGAGAATAGAACGATGTAGGTGCAGGTTGAAGGGAGGAGAGCGGCAGAAAGAGGTGCTTGTTCCCCTCTCTACAGTGCAGGTTCTAAGACTATGCGAAGATCGGAGACTAAACACGAATCATCAATTCCTTTGACCATTCGTTTTGAGCTGAACATTCTTTTGGAAATGCTAACGAGGTTCAATGACGCCGACGAAGGGAACCAGCGGAAAGGCTCTCAAAGGCAGGCGCGTAGCATAGGCGGACTCATAGGATAAGGCTGTGCGTGTGAATAAATAGATAGATAAGCAAGAATAAAAGCCGGTGAGAAAAGCCTGAGTGAAGAAGAATTGCCCGCTCACGACCGGTATTATGGAGTACGGGCTCGACGTTTCGGGAACTGACTGCTCTTAGCCTCCTCATCTCCTCTGGTGGGTCAAGATATTTTCATTCTTAAAGGTCCAAAGAATGGCATGGATGAAATACTAAGTTACGAGATTGGCTGGCCCCAAGGTATGCATCATGCGCTTATTCAGTAAGGGTCCGATTCATCAACATATTCCGTGGAGAGAGAATTGGAATGGCTATGGATGGAGGATATTGAATCAATTGTATTGTTTAAAACTAGGATCGGATGTGTCAAGCCTGGTCTCCCCTTCTTATCAGAGGGGAAGCTAATATAGTAAGGCAGAGACTTCGTGCGATCAAGCACGGGACGCGAAACCAAGGCAGATGCAGCACATGTTGTAAAGGGGCAGTAGGGCTTCATTCGTAGTTTTCCTTTGCTCGATTGATCCAATCTGTAATATTCAAATATCCCCGATAGAATCACCACCTGCATTATCAACATTAGCAAAATGCCAATGCAACAGAAACATCGTTAACACCTCTCATCCGTATTCGAACATTCAGTCTTCCATGGACAGATGCGGAAATCTCCAATATTTGTGTTCTCCTTTCATTGAAAAAAGCAAAAGGCGGGAAAGGAAGTCGCCCCGGTGCAAGTGAGAAGGAGTTCGAGGGCAGTTCCAAACGAAGGACCCAGTCTCAAGGGGCACCGGTGTCCAAGTGTCAAGTCCCGAGGGCTTGTGTCCGCCGAAAGCTGCCTTTTTTCTTTTTAGCCTTTCCTTGCAATGAACCGAAAGGTGAGAGTCAGGGCTCGGTCTCAAGGTTCAAAGTCACTAGTCAGTCCAACTGCACGAGTGAAGGGCGAAAGTCAAGATTACGTGCAACCAGGTGTCAAAGGTCACCGAGTCGTCGGAAAGGGGAATAGGTTGTTTTGCGCATCCAACAGCGGAGAGGAGAAGGGTTGAGTTGCGTAATAGCAGATTCGTAGGTAAATAAATCGTTGGATTTGAAATGGAACTCTCTACCTTGGGCGGATAGGAATTGAGACTTTCAATGGTCCGCTCTTCTCTCCTCGCGATCGAAGCTGACCCCAGAAGTTGGGTATTCCTTCTTAAGAGGACACTAAACCTCCCGATCTTGCTAGCCGGGGGCTCAGTCTTTCAAGATTCAATCTTTCCCCTTCCGGTCCCAGGGAATCGCTCTTATAGTAGGAGGTTGCCTATGTCCCCAACTTCTCTTTATTAAGAAAGTCGGTTGTGTACTATAATTAGAATAAATAGATTGTATCCTAACCGCTGATCCCAAAGAAAGCAGTTGGCTCTTCCTTCATCCATGCATAAAGAATTAGTAAGTAGGGTCCTCGAGCTCTAATCTTTTCTTCAGGGCTGCTGGCATTGCTAAATGCTCCGCCACGAAGCAAGCTTTCCCGAATACGACAGATGCGGAAGTGGCTAAAGAAGTCGGAAGGAAGAAGAAAGTAGTTGGACAACTGTATACACGAGGTCTTCTGGGAATTGGCAACATTGACAGAAAGGGGAAGGGTAGGAATAAACTTTTTTAGGTCTATCTCTACTAAAGTAGTCGGTCTAACCTTCGGTTCCCGTAACCAAGTTTTTCTTTCTCAGTCATTATTGACTTTTTATGACTTCATCCATACTTTACTTTTGGACTTTCTTTGAAATTGTGTTCAAAAAAACCCTATACTTCTAACTAAAGGCGAACAGCCGGCGCATTGCAAGCAAATAGATAGCCCCCACCCGTACTAGTACTAATTGAGCCGTTGCGAGCCGGAAAGCGGTGAGTCGCGAAAGGGCCGCTTGCTTATATTTATTATAATAATAATAGACATATAATATTATATATCTATAAACAAGAATCCAAAAAAGAGAGAAAGATTTTTTTGAATCCAATTGTTCATTCCTGGGAAGAGGAAGAAGCAGATAGAGCAAAGGCCCCCTCTTTCCATCCGCTCTTCCCTAAGTGAGCGAATTGCATGTAGAGATCCGTAAGGGCTTATAGTTTAATTGGTTGAAACGTACCGCTCATAACGGTGATATTGTAGGTTCGAGCCCTACTAAGCCTACCACCCCCCTCTCTTCACCTGATACAAGGCAGTCGAAGTACCCGCCGCCCTTTCGATCTAGTCCCACCAAGGAGAAGTTGAGCTGAATTGGCATCCGCCTGAGATGGGTTCTTTTAAGATTCATGTTAATGCGGTTCTCTAACCAGGTTCTCACAAAGAAAACATTGGAGTGGTGGGTATAGATTGGGCTACTCATAACTGGAATAGGATCTATTTACGCCCTTGGACATGGCGGAGGCTCATGCACTTACACTTAGGAAAGGTTCTGACCTGGCTTTTTATCTACAGCTATCTTCTCTTTGTATGTATGAAAACAGATTCATCTCGGGTCTTGAAATTTCATAGTCAAAAGTCGTCTACAGATCGCAGTCTGAGGCCTATTGTTAGCGATGTGCAGCAACTCCTGATGTCCTACCACAGCTGGTCGGTATGGTATAAAGGGTGAACAGATTAGCCAATGCTTCGGCCGATTGGGTGGGAAAGCATCTTCCTGACTGACTGTGTCGACCTTACTGGGTGCAGAGTCCTCCACCAGGGATTCTTGCTATTTTAAGAGAAGATCATCATTGGCATTAGTCTGACTTAGGCTTAGGCCTTGATGTCTTTTGATTTCAGCTTTCAATGCCCGGAATAGGAAATGAGATGATTCGATAGTGGGAACTCATAAGCGCTCATCCATTCTATGCCGGTAATCGAGGAGGCTATGCTTAAAAGATTGCATTCGACGCCGGTGATCAATCAGGCAGGATAGAATTTTCCCTTTCCGACAGGTCTTTGAGTAGAATAGCCCTTCTTCCGCCTAACCTTGACTGGGGTTGGCTAGGGCCTTTTATTCATAATCATAGTATGTGGCTATCGCTCCTACTTCTGCTTGTCATTTTTTTACTTGTAATGTCTTTGGCTTCACGCTCCGCAACCTATCGGTCAAGTGTCTACGCTACTCACCTTTGAAATTGAGTGGCATTTGGGCCCATAGATAGAGTCATCCCCTCCAATGCCTTTTCCTTAGCTTCTGCTTTCTGGCTTTCTGCAAGAGAGGTGCCAGGTTCATCAGGGTCGAAATCAAACCTGATAGAAGATTCATCAACGCTGGGCACAGTGCTTGAAGATTGAGGGCTTTCCTAAGTAGAAGGCATGGAACTAGCGCTTCGCACTTGACCTTTCCACTAAGCTCTTGGAACCTTTCTATCCCGAGCTTGGTTTGAGTTGTATTCCGATCCTAGAAACAAAGCTAAGAAAGGCTAGTCCTAGTCATCCTTCTTGATAGATTTCGCAAAGAGAGGTTTCGGTCTCAGAAGTAGCATTCAGTTCTCCTCTGCCGATGCTGCTACGCTTCTCTGAGCGCTAAGCCCTCAGAACTACATTCCCGGATTGGTTGATGTTATCTCAGTTGATGTTTGAAGCATAGTTCAAGTTAAAAAGATCCCTATCAGGTGAGTGCCGAGCCTTTTGTTTTGATTAGCCGCATTTATGACTTCTCAAAGTCTGGCCTGGCCCTGCCACCTCTACTTCTACTACGATCAGTTTCGAGCCTGGGAAAATCACTCTTTTATACGCTATTTTCAGTTGGAAGATTCCACTAGTTATCTTATGATATTCTATCTATCATCGGGACAGGAATGGAGCGACCGAGGGGATTTTATACTATTGCTATGACTGGCAAGCAAAGAGGGAAGACTAGAAAAGAGACCCGGGGGTCTATGAGATAGCGACTTTACTTATTGACTTTCATGAGCATGGGTGACTGCATCTCATCTTTCATTTCTGATTGAGAACATTATGAACCTGAAGCCCTCACGATATGACAGAAAGATGCCACCAAGCGCGAAAGAGTATCGACCTCCGCCTGCCTAAGGAAATGTAATCGGGGATCCACCTCTCATTCTATCTTTAATCGAGAATCGAGAAAGCCCTCCATTTCATGGACTTTTGCCATCAGCAAGTCAGTCTGCCCGTCTTTCAGGAATCACAAGCTATCACGGAAAGATCAATTTGGTCACTAGGAAATCCCCAAGATCGGGGCTAAGAAGTTGGAGAAAGAAAGCCACAGTGGATTGATAGATTACTAATCTGGCCCCAGTCTTTGACTGAGGAAGGGACCAGCAAGTCAAATCCGAAGACAACCTTCATTTGAGAAAGTCAGAAGATATTGATTGGCAAAAGCCCATTGTCAGAGAGATGAAAGAAAGCAAAGGATTCGAGGAGTCATCCCATGATCTAACCGGGATAGAAATCAAAATAAACGGAAAAAGAACAGATGCGCCAGCTGTCGAGATTATCCAATTACACGAAAGACATAATCTGAGGTCAAGCACAGGAGCGGCCACTGAACCCGTTCTAGCGTCGTGGGATGAACCAGAAAAGAAAGAGGATAAGAACATGAAAGTAGGGATTGGCCCCCTGGGATTCCTGAGGTTGACCCGCCTTCGAAGAATCGGGCAACAAAGATTAAATAAAGATATGTACATATATATCCACAATACAAAGGTCAAAAATTGTGTCCGTCTAAGCTAAGTAGCCGACTCTTTTAGGTCTAGTCAAGCCTTCTTCGCCCATGTTAAAGTTTCCCATCGTGTGGCGCGGGGAGGAGCAGTCAAAGAATAATAATTTGATTTCTCTACAAAAGTAGCTGTTTCCGGGGTTGACCTGAACCTTAGTTCAGGAGTGATGCAACCAACTATAGATATATGCCGCTAAGGGCTTGCGTGCCTCGTACAGTAGCTACGTTCTGGTACGTCCTATGGTCTTCAGTAAATACCTGGTCTTTGTCCCCAGCTTTCAATTCAGTGAAGTTTCCCCAGCCGTGGGAAATGACTAGCATACCGTCCTTCACCCATGATAAAAACATCTGCCCGGGCCCGGCCTTATCGAAGGAAGGGAGAGGAAAGATCTTGCTTAGGAAGGTTTCAATGCGCGGCCTAGGCTGTGACGCTTCTTGTCGAGTACAATTAAATTAGGACTTGAAGTTTGTTTACACAGTAAGAGAAAAAACAATTATAGAGAAAGTAATGAGAAACTTCTTTTTATATTCTTTAATATAGCATCAACATTACAATAACCATTACAAAGCGATATATAGGCTCCTATCCATCAACCAAAGAAGAAGAATAAGAAATCAATATCGCAAGTGTGCCTCTTCACTTCAATCCTTATGGAGAAAAGCCGGAAAAAGAGATGATGGTCAGGCGAGAAGCCACTTTTTTTATAGGCTCTAAGCCCTTCTTCTTTCAACCACAGACGGTTCCGCTCTATTGTCGTCATACCCTTGGGCTTGGGTGACGCCAGCTTCTGGGAATGGTGCTACAGGGGAGGATGTTAACAGTGACGAGTCCAACCCTTCTCTCCCTTTAGTGGCTACATCGGTCTGCGGGCTTCCTTCAACATTTCCCTTTACTGAAGATGCATTCTGATTAACCTTGCTTTCGTCTGTGAACCCATACTTTTAGGAGTATTGGCAAGAGGGAGTCCGATTCCAACCTTAGCCTTCCTTCTGTCTCAGAGGAAGAAGTCACGCAGAAAGCAAAGGTATTAGCCCTAAACGAATAAGCAGCGAGCGAAGGACCGCCCAGTCCCTTTAATGCAGTACAGTCTATTGAATGAAGAGTGAAAGAGGGATGGGATTGACTTAGAAGTACGAATACTCCGCCCCTGTCTAATAAGGGAGGTAGTCTCTTAAGGGCAGGAGAGGATGGAACTTTAACTATTAAGCTTCTAGTGAGCGCCTAAGCAGACAGGTAGAGGCTTCGCTCATCTGCACGTTGAAGCGACACAAAGACATAGTTTAAGGAAAAGTCCTTAACTGGAACTAGAGCTCTAGAAGCACCCTATAGCAATCAATTCACTCAACCCAACCCACTCCAGAAGTAGAGGCTTAAGCTTCTTTCTCTCCGCCAGACTCTCAAACAACACTGACAAAGAATCCAACTACTAAGATAGGATATAAAGGTTCTAGGGCTGAGATAGAGATAGTGGGAGGAAAAACCTTATCTTTACTTTATAGGTCTCATGCTCCTTCAAACGAGTGGTCCGAGATCAAGTCAGGTTCATAAGGGTCTGTACGAGAGGGCTTAAAAAGCTTCCATTTAGTACTGGTTGTTAGAGAGATCCCCCAGCAAGTTCTGGATGGCCGTTGGGACAACCAAAAGCAGCGAGAGAAGAGCTCGGCTCTATTAATGCTAAAGCACGAAGGACCGAAGAGATATAATACACCGCCCAAGCAGGGATATAGTCATAAGGCTGGGATAGGACTCTGCTAGGTCTTAGTCCCCCATAGAATAGAGAAGGTCTCCCGTCTCCACCCCTAATTGGTAGTAAACTTCCCTTAGGTTGAATACAATTGCTGAGTAGTGGTTGTTAGCTGGAATTCTTGAGAATCCACGAGTCCTGACAAAGCGAACAGATAGCTGTGAACCACATGCAACCCATGGTGCGGAGATTGACTGGAGTTGTTTGACACATACGATAGATGTTGATTTATAAACAATAAACAATAGATGGAAAGCTTCCACTGCAAAGCATACTCTGGGATGAAGGGATTATGCGTGGAAGATGAACGGGTAGATTGCAGTCCATTACTTAAGACATTTCGAAAGCGAAGAGACTGTCACCGGACATGCAGAATGTCCCAGTGATGCTACAAGTTTTCCTAGTGCTTGGAGAATGGGCTATACCTGGCCGAGATGACTTGACACATTGGATGCACGTTGATTTATAAAAGAAGAGAATCGCAGCAGCTGGATCGAATGGTTGAGAGCAGCAAAAACTTGGAGACCGTCAAAGATGCATTGGGTCTAGGGTTCCTTCTAATCCGCGAAACGCGTGTCCAATTTCTCATCGTTACCGATACAAGACTTTTCTCATCAAGAAGTTCCCCATCGCATTCAATGGTTCACTACATTAATCTGTTCTGTAAAGAAAGCTAGTCCTATTCCCACCGACCGCTACTCTAACAGCTGTCTATTCTTCCCCGAGGGAAACTAACTTTTGAATGTGCAACTTGGCACCGGGATGAGAATTAGCCCTTACTTCTTTCTAGAGAGCCGAATCACAGGATTCCTTGGGAGAAAGGGGGACATTCTAGCATTGTTAGGTAAAAGAGGTCAAAATTTCTCAATATCGAGTTCGGCGCTTTTACGAGTTGATCCACGAGTCGTAACAAAGCTGCTTCCCGTCGTCTTGGTCTCGCGTACGCACGTTAGTCTTTCACTTTAAGTAAAGCCCGCCGGTAAGATTTGTAATTCCTCTATTCCTTTTATTCCTAATAATTAGTAAGACCCCGATGGACGCATTCCAGTCTTGTACTTGGGCTCCTCCGGATGATGCTTTGATCTCAGTAATAAAAAAACGAACGTTTTAGGCCCTTTTGTTTTTCTTTTTAAGGCTCTGATGATGACCACGTGGATCTGTTTTCGTGGCTTCACACGCATATATTTAGCTTTCTAGCTTGGCTCGCGAAGTCTAGCCTGCTTTCATAAAGAAGGATGTCCTGCCAATAGTCCTGTTCAGGAGAACAATAGCTTTCAAAGAAGCTCCGGGAGACCGATTTGACTAAAGAAAAAGCGCCGTTTCAATGCTTCAATAGGCAATCACCCACGAAGGGTCAAAAAGTACCAATTCTATTAGATGTCTTATAGGCAAATTTCTCTCTTTCCGGCCCATGACTGGCTGTAGCACAACTAGAGCCCCTAGCTACCTCTTCTTCCGACCGAGCCCTGGTCTCTTCGTGAAATGGATATGTGTTCCTTTAGCGCTGTACGCCATATACTCTATAAGATATAACTTCGCAGCCTATGCTGCCTGTGAAGGCTGCTCACTCTTTACTGACTTATGGCATTTCACCTTGGGAATATGATTTTGACGAAAGATTCCACTCAATCCGCGTAATCGACTACACGGTACGCCCCCTCCCTTAGATCGATCATTGGACCCCAGACGAGGAGTGACTTTCGGATTGGTCTGGAGGTCCCGACGCCCCCACCTTTTAGGTGGCATGATCATAGTCGTAAGCTACCCGTCCAGCCGGGCTTGAGCACTATCCTTTAGCTAAGTAGAGGTCATTGCCTTTCTTCGTCCGAGTGAATCTTTTCCTGTCTTCTACTCTGGGATTTCCCACTTGGCGCTTTCTGCCGCTCGGTTGAGAACCTTTGGATACCACTTTGGTCGTCCTGTGATGAATCAGCGGGTCTGATATCGTGCGATAAGTCACTATTCAATAGGCCAAATCCAATCATTCTCTCCATATTTGGTCTTTCCTGAACGAGATTCCCCGATTGATCCAGCGAGATGTTTAGCTTGAAAAAGAACTCCGCTCTGCAACTCTAGGTGCTATATCCTACCTGCGAGATGCTCCAATCCGCTTTAGGTGAACCGAACATTCCAAGCCTTCTCAATTCTTCGATTGCACAAGACAGAACTGAACAACACGGGTCGGGAGAATAAGATTGGGCCAGTCTCTCTTCGGCCAGTCAATGTGTATTCAGTCTATCAGTCAATGTAATCAATCAGTGTATCCCCGGGTAGAATATAATCAGTGTGAGTGGATATACCAATCCATGTTAATACAGTCAAGTCAATCAAACAAAAAAATTGGTTTCACAATACACTGGAACTACCCAGGGTAATATATTAATGAATCACTGGGCTGTGGTTAGTTGGAACATTGGTTCACAAACACTTCCCAGAAAGAATCACTAACCATACCTTCACTAAGAAAACCCTACCTTTAAGGCAGAAAGCTTGGAGACGTTGTTTCGGTCAGTAATCACAATCATCATGACGATATGCTACTGTTGAATCAAGAAATAGCATAAGAGAAGAAAAGTTCAGATAAGATAAAAGCGGGTTTCGTCGATACGATACTACGATACAGAGTTCAGCTTTCCGGTTACCCACGATCCTTCTGAAAGTCATCAATAGGGTCGTTAACCAGGTCCTTTGTTGAAATCGAACCGAAGAAAGAGAATTTTTGAGGTTTAGTAAAGGGCTAGGCGTAGAGGAAGTCTCATGGTCTGGGGGATCCCCTACAATTGGAATTGAAAAGAGAGATTCGTAGAGATACGCTACATGGCAGTTTAGGGACATAACTGATATGGAGAACACGGGCGGGTCGGTTGAGAGCAGCCGGCTGCACACTTCCTTATGCCGAACTTCCGGCTAAAGGTAAAACCGGGCGAAATCTCTTTCGGAATATAAGGGTGAAGTCGCGGGAGAGGGGAAAGGAAGCTCCTCTCTGGCCTCTTCTCCGTGGCATTGGCATTGGGAACTTCCCCACCTATGTGCAAATTCCCCACAGTGTAGTGTTAAGGCTTTTCTCCTTCTTCTAATCTAATAAGGAAGAAAGACTAGACTAGTATACTTGATCAAGACTCAAGAAGAGCTACACTTACCGTCAGAGTGCACTGCACTTACCGTTAAGAAAGAGAAAAAGAGCTAAATGCATGGTAGCTTCTCTTACGAGATTTCGGAATTCCCCGTTCTCTTTTTTTATCTTATATGACGAGAGATGCGGATTCGACTGAAATCTCACTCTATCAACTGGAGGATATGCGCCGGAGTCGTTTTCGCCCAAAGCTCCCTAGCCAGTGAGTCTTACAAGCTCTTTTCCAGGGGGCATACCTTGGCTAAGACACTCGAGTGTTGGACTGCGGTCCCGCGACGGACGGTCACCGAAGATGAAGCGCTGACTTCCATTTGATGGAGTGAGGAAGAAGGTAAAATTCACTTTTCTCGACTTCAGCCCTATATTTACAAAATCTTTTCTCAAAGAGTTGACGTCCAGCCCGTACTTGAGAAGCATTCCTAGTTCTAGGCTGGTAATGAATTCTTCCTCCCGAGCCGATTCCTTAGCTGACGTATCGCAGGACCCTTGATCACGTATCCAGCAATCCTACACTCTAGCTTCAAGCAAAAAATCTCATAAAAGAAGAAAAAGAATCTTACGCCCCCTTTCCTTTCTTGGAAAAACCAAGGCAAATCGTGCAAGTCTTTCTTCTTTTTTAGAGGAAGAAGCGGAACTACAATTTACAATTGCTTGCTCCTTATGGAACTATCTCTTTATGATAAAATAGCAACAGCAGGCCTAGGGCTCATTCTAGGCCTTTTTTGTGCTTTTAAAGCAGGTCAACTTTTTGAACGGACTTCCGCTTTGGAACTACAATTTGAATTAGATCTGGAAATACTTAAACAAAAGACGGAATATAAACTTTTCGACCTCTGGAGAGATTTTTCTTTGAGCACGAATGAAAATATGCAATTACCGGATAAGGAAAATATGAAAAAAATGGTCGAGCACGCCTTTCTAATAGACGAGAATATAAAAGATCAAATTCAGGGGCTAAACGAGATCTATTTGGATCTTCTTTATAATGGTACGAGCAGTACCTACTTTGCTCTAGTCTTAGATACGTATGGTCCTTTTTTTGTGCTTTATGGGTGATCCTTTTCTTTTGTGACTAAAAAGGGCGGAGCCCTGGGACGACTGAGTGCCTTTCAGGCTGGTTTGAGGACCGTTGGTCAAAGAAAAGGTAAGGTCCTGATTCCGGGACGGAGCCGTATGACGCGAGAGTGTCACGTACGGTTTCTTTGAGAAGGGTGTGATACCACCACCTATCAGGCCCGACGAGCGGTCCACGGAGCTGCATCCCTACTCACCTGGTCCATGCACATCGCTCTCTCCAGGAGGTTGGCCGCCTATCCTAGATCTTCCCATTTCCAAGAAGATCCCCGGCTCGATCTGGTTTAGTATCAAGGTGATTCTCTTTCTGTTCCTATATATATGGGTCCGTGCAGCATTTCCACGATATCGTTATGATCAATTAATGGGACTTGGCCGGAAAGTGTTCTTGCCTCTATCATTAGCTCGGGTAGTCGTCGTTTCTGGTGTTTTAGTCACCTTTCAATGGCTCCCTTAATTATGTGCGAGGAATGGCCCTCTTGACTAATGGGAAGCGGGCTAGTCCCCGAAAATGCCCCGCCCGTAGGTTCCTTTGTGTCGTTGGGGATTGAAATAGGAGGTTTGGAAGGAATCCTGTCACAGGAGTTCTACCTATAGAAAAGATCATGAAAGAGGAGACAACCCATTTCTGATTCCAGCCTAGAAGACTAGTAAAGGGAAGGATCAAGAATGTTCTATATTTCAGGAGCTAGATTAGTTTCCGATAAACAAGTAAGAATTGCCTCAACCCAAATTTTGGGAATTGGACTTAAAAAAGCCATTCAGGTTCGTTATCGATTAGGTATCAGTGGGAACATAAAGATCAAAGAATTAACTAAGTATCAGATCGGCCAAATTGAACAAATGATAGGTCAAGATCATGTTGTTCATTGGGAATTGAAGAGAGGAGAACGAGCAGACATCCAACGATTAATTTCTATTTCTTGTTATCGTGGAATTCGTCATCAAGATGGATCGCCCTTACGCGGTCAACGAACTCATACTAATGCTAGGACTTGTCGCAAGCAAATTCGGAAATGAAAGAAGTCTACTGAAAGCCCTTGGTACTTGTCTGATCAATCACACTGATAGCTTCAATAGTTCACTGAAATCTTTTTTATTTGGTATTTCACCGCTTACTAAAAGAAGGACTCCTATAGCTAATGAATCTGTAGAATACGTACCTACGGACCACTCCAGTATACGTATAGTAGGCTTCCTTCGCCACGACATTAGTGGCTTAGCCAGCCCTTCGCCCGCCTATCGTACCGGCTCGGCTTCGTCCTAGAAGCTACTGCTTCAGCCTCTGACGGCATGAGCGATAGCTCATGACTGGTATATGGATCTCTTTATGTAGTGGTCGGCCTTCGTTAAGCTTCGCCAGAAGCGACTAGTCGCTTCCCGAATGCCTCGTTACTTTAGTATGGTATGGTCTAGTCTTTCCAATGCCTCCTTCCTTTCCGCCAACGTAGTCTACTAAGTCTACTAGGAGAGTCACCTTGCTTGCATTCTAGAAACGGTAGCTTCCGCGCCCTTCCTGCCTGCTGAAATGGATGTGAATGCTCGTGACAGCTCATCAAATCCTATTCGGTCTGATTAGATATGTCACTGAAAGAAATCCGTTCTCTCTCTGTTTTCTTTTCGGATTCCGAGGATGACTTTTTTTTTGATGCAAGCGATCCTAACATCTTTCTCTGAGGAGCCGGACGACGAAGCCTCAGAGAAAGATGTCTCTGACGCTACTCGCCCGGCAAGAACAACTTTTTCTTTTTTTTGCGAGTTCGGTCAGGAGGGAGAAAAGAGAGAGACTTTCTATCAGTAAAATAAAAAGACCGCCCCCCCATGCTCCCACGGTCCGCTTACCGAGGAATAGAAAGGAAGGACCCGGGGCCAGAGCAAGTTGGGTTGGGGTAGAGAGCCGTAAGCGCGGTGGGGGTGACAGAGAACGTGCTCGTACGGTTCATAGAAGGATATGATAAACGACTTTCTTGCTTGTTGTTGGTAACTTTGACTCCTCTATATTCGAAATATGCCTCTCTAGGAGCATTACGATCTGCAGCTCAAATGGTCTCTTATGAAGTCTCTATTGGTCTTATTCTTATTGTGCGCCTTGTGAGCGCGTTTGGATCCGCGAAGGCAATCGCGCGGCTGTTCCCCTAACCCAACCCGGGAACGGACCGGAGGGAACCGCAGCATGGGGAATGTCCGCGTCTCGTCGCAAGGCTCATTTTGAGTTGTGGGTCATAGGGCGGGCAGCTTTATCGGCTCAAGGGCCGGGGCACAAGGGTCCTGGTACTATCCAGGTGCGAAGAACCCCGGAGGTGACTGCAATGAGCAGAAATCTCACTCACGGGCCTAAACGACGAGCAAACACTCGAACGTGAGAGCAAGGGATCACCCAACGAATGGACGAGCTCAAAGGGGGGAGTGAGGCAAGAACCATGCTTTCAGAGAAGTGGTGGTCCGAATCTTATCTGAACCGCGAGAATAACTGACTAAGCCGTGCCATAAGGGGTCATTCTCCAAACGGGACGGGGTCAAGCTTTTAGGTTGTTTAAGTAGGTTGGGTGACAGATCGGCCATAGGAGTACTCCGGGATATAAACCAGGGCAACAAAAAAAAGTGGAGCATACGACGATGCCGCCCGTTTTCATTTCGTGGAAGTCCCCGGCAGAGGAAAGGGCTGTAGGTGATGGCGCGTTCTGCTTCTTATATAGATAGGGGCGCTGAAATCCTTTCTATTGGTTCGTGCGCGGCAGCTGGTATAGATGAATAAAGGCGGTCCGTCGGGACCTATTCTATTCTATTAATAGGCAGCGAAATAGGAAAGGGGCCGAGCTGACTGATGAGTTTAGCCTTTATAAAATCAATTCGAAAGCTCTCATGTGAAGCTAACATGGCTGGCTACATTCAAGTATAGCCAAATCACGATGAGACGGGACGGACGGTCAGAGGCCGCAGCGGGACTACCACTTAGGATGGGAATGGCTCAGCCCACATGCATCATTTGATGAAAGCACTCCAGTCCAGGCGCCTCTTCGAAGTGCTTTGTCAACCACCCTTTCCCTCCCTCAAAACAATGCTCCTCGCTAAATGCCCTTCCTGGGGCTTGCCTTGCCTCAACATCTAAATAAAGAAAGGGCGGGCGCCGAAGCAGCCCAGCCTCTTCAAGAAAGCTTTGCTTGGTAGGCGCCGCCTACTCACTCGGACAATGCTCTGAACACTTTCGTGTGCAGTTCCGCTCCCCTATCCCATGCTGAGTCACAGGCAGCGCCTCGAAAAGCACGGACGAGCCACATGCAGGGAAACTTGCACGTGTGGTTCTGGCCGGGGACCCCGGTATACTGTACTAATATGTGTAGGTCCCCGTAATTCGAGTGAGATTGTCATGGCGCAAAAGCAGATATGGTCCGGTATTCCCTTGTTCCCTGTATTGGTTATGTTCTTTATTTCTCGTCTAGCAGAAACGAATCGAGCTCCGTTTGATCTCCCAGAAGCGGAAGCTGAATCAGTTGCAGGCTATAATGTAGAATATGCGCGGGATGCGATCCTTAATAGTTCACTGTTGGCGGAAGCCAATGTCCCGGGGTCCCGGGGACTCATTCTGACTGAAACAAGGGGCGGGTCTTTACCAACTTCAAAATATTCTATTTTTCGAGCCTTATTGAAATTGAAAAGGCCCCAACCTATAGCCTATAGATAGGGTGTTAGCGCTTTAGTTTGATTGCAGGGGCGCGTTAGCGCTTGACTAAGAAGATAGAAAGGACTTTTCTTGCTTGTTTAGTAAAGTCTCGCTTGTATATATTTATAGAAGGAAGTAGGTGCTTGCCTTGCTAGGGCACTCTTCATTCGAAACTAATGAGTGTCCGGTAGGGGCTTTCTGCCTTGTTATCAAAAAGGGAGTTGGGTAAAGCAAACTCCCTCCTTGGAGGAGCACGGGCTTAGTCAAGTAGAACCGGGTTGCGCTGCTTGATGCTCTGATCGAAAACAAATCAGTGGGGCCATGCCGGTACGACTGAATATGCGTTAGAAAGGTCAATCCCTCCCCTACGACACCAAAAAACCGGGCCGAGCTTCTAACCGCCCGCTTCCATAGAATAGAACAATATCGTGGCAACGTAGACCTAAGTGGTCATATTGAATCCTTGGGAACCATCACAAGTACGGCCGGCCTTTATTATATTTGAACGAAAATGCCGTGTCGTCCAGCGGAGCCTATAAGAAGGTGACTCGCGCAGACAGCTGACTCCTTTTCAATAGAAAAGAATAGCCAAACCAACCCAGCTGGCTGGTCAATCTAAGAGATCTTATCGGCCGGCAAACCGGAGACGGACGACCACGGTCCCGACCTTACCAGCACCGGAGGTGTACTAATCAATGAACCCCAGACTTTCTTTTCTGACAAAATCCACCAAGCCTAAGCGGTCACGACAACATCCAAAGGCCACCTTTTGATTCTTAAGTAGGGGGCAACAAGGAGGAGCACGTAGGAATGCCGGCCACTACATAAGCCACTAGTGGCTCAGAGAAAGCGAGCAGCACCTTGTATAGGTTGGGCGGAGCTTGAAGAAGCGAGCCCCTATCAGAATCAGATAAAGCCATTGCGCGCTAGCCTAGCTAGCTAACCAGCTGGCTGTTATCTTAGTTGTAGCGCGCCTTCCCCCCTTCTCTCACTTCGGAAAGATTTAGCAGTCTTTTTGATGACCTGGTCGAGAGAGTACGATACATCGGTGTAAAAGATTGAGTTGGATCTGTGAGGTTGGTTATAGTAAGGCCTGGTCGGAAGGTGTTCTTGCCTCTATCATTAGCTCGGGTAGTCGGAAGTGATGGCCAAAAAGTCCAACTTTTCCCCCTTTCAGCTTAAACTATTCCCTAAGGGGGAAGGGACCAATTGAGATATAGATATTTATAATTTTTTTTCCGTTTCGATATTCCCTTATTATTATGTCACTATATCACCGACAAGGGAAGACCACCTAATTTTCACTTCTTTCACTAGTGTGCTGAAAAAAATAATGCAAGCAGCTTTTGGTAACAAGTTAAATAATTAAAAATACTCTGGCTTGGGGCCAGAGGTAGGAATGGTATATTCTATTATTATTCGGAGGTTGTCAGCTGGGGCAGAGTGGATAAATTGATCTATTTGAACTATCTCCCTCTCTTGCTGAATATTGATCAACAATCTCTTTATTTTATCTGATTTTTCTTGTTTAGCTTAGTCCTTGTCGATTCTTCTCCTCGTTCCTTTTATCTTGGGCATCTCATACGTTCGGCGGTATGGCGGATGTTCAACGACGACAAGTTTAAGGAATTCTGTTAACGGAGTTTCCATATTCGAACTCAAGACAGTATGATCCTTGAGTGACCTCAACCACAAAGACATCCAGTTACGGATGCAAGTGCGTTCAAGGAACTCAAGTTCAACATCGCTAATCTCATCATCCCTATCTCCCAAGGGTATCCTTGGTTCTTTAGGACGAGTGACATCAACGAGCCACCACCGGAGCTGACCTTTCAAGTAAGGGTCAAGCGGCTTTCCACCACTCGAACACTGATGGTGTACTGTCCAGAGGAGCTGAGAGAAAGACCCGGAGCACTTTCTACATTTCTACAGATGAAGATAAATTATCAAATACTGCTGATCGGGATCATGTCTTTATGCGCAGGGAGGACTTCTTTGGAAGAATATAGGCAGGAAAAAACCTCTTCTAAAAAGGTGTGCTCTATCTACCTCGTGTTGAGGCAAAGAGAGATCGTCAGTACGAAATGGTTCAATCCTAGGACCTGGGGAATCCTTACTCTCAGCGGAACCACTAAAAAAAGGCAATGACATTGAATTCCAAGGATTGGCACCGAGGGGATGATATACAAGGGAAAAAAGTGCCTCATTTTTATACTTTACAGACCCTTATAATAGGACTCATGCTCTCTCTTTCCGATGTATGAAACTGCAACTCACAAGTCTCGTGTCCGTACTCTCTGGGGAGAAAGCGACTTTTCCTTTAGCAGCCTTACTTAGCTGCTTACTTTGGCATAGTCTCTATCCCATAGGCGCCATTCACAAACATTGAGTCTCGTCTACTCTCCGACCTGTCGTGAGTCGTTATGCCCTGTCTTCTTTTGAAAACATTATAAAGTCATTTACCAGAATACAATCATTGAAAGCCACTCTGTCTGAACCCATGCCTAGAGTTGAGACTGGTGGAAGGTGGAATAGGAAAGGGCTTTGATCATTGCATTTAATACGCTCTTTCGGTGCACCTACGATCTCTTGTAAAGCTTCACATCTGGTTCAACCAATCCCTTATAAGGGAAGTCAACAAAAGACATCTCGCTAATGGTTGGCTTGGTTAGCAAGGTTGACCCCGAGATCCCCTTCTTTATTCTTAGGGATGAATGGCTTCCATTTTCATATCACTCTTTCAAATGACTAAAAACAGGAAAACGAAAGCAATGACCAGAAAAAGGCCATTTAAGGTAAGGCCGATTCTACTTTCTTTAAGGGAAGCAGCGGGAATTTATGGACCGATAGCAATGGGATTTATTAACAACAGGCTTTTAACCCCTTTCCTAATAGCTAATAGAAAGACCTTCCTTCTAAACTAAAGCTGGCACAGAGGACTATACTATTACGAAATTTCCTATCTAAATAAGGTTGTTTTCAAGCCAAGAAGAAGGCGTTAAAATAACCCTCGCGGATCTAACGGCAAGGGAATCAATCGTAAGCATTCCATCTAGTCTCTTAGCTCTCAAAAGTGAGTTTATGTCTTTCCGGTTGTGGATAGAGAGGTAGGGATGAATAGGTTAGTGTGGTACCTCTAGGGCTGTCTCGACCTCTAAGGAGAGGTAAACGAATGCTCTTCTAATTGGTACCTAAACCCTAGTTAGTTTCTGCCACCTATGCTGCTTCCCGGTGATCAACGTAGACTATTTAGCTGTTGTCTCTGCCACAGCTGCGCCTCTGCTGGTTTGTTTGGATGCTCCAACGTGTGCTTCAACCGGCTCAATTTGTAGCTTCGGGTTCACCTAGGCGGGAAACATCTTTATGGCTGGTGGCTAGCTTGGCTTTCTAGCTATCGTAATCAACAGACTCGACTGAATTAGCTGCTGCATCAATAGCTTACTTTGGCAATGAGGTAGCATGGCTGGCTGGGAGGGGTAGTAGCTGGTGGCTGCTGGTATAGATCCGCTGGTCCTGCCACCACCTTTAGTCTCAATCTCTAGCGAGCGGGCTTTGCGGACTCAAAAATCCACCGTTGAACCAACTGCTGCAAGTGGGGTGACTTCCTCTGCTTATGCTATTGGTTCAAATCTACTGCTAGAGAAAGGATCGACTGCTTCTTCAACGGAGGAAATTCACAAGGCTACTGGGTTTTCACCTAAATTTGCTGCTACTGGATACGCGAACAACTAAGCCATTGACTAATTGAAGACCAATGCAAGACCTATCTGATTTCATACACATGCGGCCCTGACTCCACGGAATGAAACTTAAGTAGCCGACTCGGGCGGAGATTGATAAAACAAGGCGGGATAACAAATTGTTCAGCTTGCCGGGAAGGGTTCTATATAAACTAGTTCTGCTGGTGAAATGGTTGCTGCACCGACTGCACACTGGACTAGCTAATCCAAGAATGCGCTGCTGGAAGGAGGTCTTGAAGAGCCTTGCTTCTGAAACCAACTGGATCGACGGGTTTCACAACTGGAACTGGCTATCAATCTCGAACTGGCCTTTGGTGTATAGCCTCGGTTGGCACCTAAAGATAAAGAAGTCGAAATCCATGTATTCGAGAGAATTGCATGGTGTGGTTCTATCTTATCTAGTAAAAGACTTCTATCAGTACTAACAAGGGGGTACATAGCCAAAAAAATATCTTATATGAGAGACTCGGACTAGAAGTCAAAAGTAGACGCTTTATTGATTCGACGATCCAGGTCTTCTTTCAACGAGCGGGGGAACTCTATGATAGATAAAGCATTATATGAAACCTCCATTTGGAAGACTTATGGAAGACCAGTTTCAATGCGCTTTGCCGACGACTTCTATCGTCGAGTCCGTTCTCTTTCACTGGTTCAAGATAGCACTTGTCCCGCAAGCGCGTTCTTCTTTCTACACGAAGTCGCTTTGGCCTGACTTGATCGTTCAAACTGACTAGCGCTTCGCGTCCAACCCAACCCTATAACTAAAGGAAGACTACTTTTGGTAGTAGATCCGATATGAAGAAAATGAGCAGATTGAAAAACAAATCCGCAAAGCTGTATTCGACTTGGACTTCCTTCTTCATGTAGCGAGGCTCCTCTTGACTATCTTGTCAATCTATAAAGGGGAAGAAGAAGAAGGTCCAGTCCCGGTGCTCCTCTCTCTCTTGCCGGAAGTCAGGTCGGGCGTAAGGGTCAATGAATAGTTTTGACTACAATGAGGGGCCCCTG